GTTGGGTATATGTAAATTGAAAGGATATTAGAAAGTCTCGTCCAGGTACCGGAATTTATTGGATCGTCAAAAGAACAACTTAGTAAGTTTCCGGATGAATAAAAATCCCCATTTGAATGATTCAGAATGGGGATTCCTTGCTCAAAGATGTTCATTTGTACACGTATAATCTATCCCACAAAACTCCTGAGAAGAGAAAAACCTTTCCGCTCAGAGTGAGCGTAGGTGAATGGGAAAGAGAAGGAATTTGGAAGCGCTAACAAAAAAAAGGATCAATATAAAGAAAAGGATAGACTCAAGCGTTAGACAGCGAAATGGGCTCTTTGGGGATAGAGGGATTTGAACCCTCACGATTTCTAAAATCGACGGATTTTCCTCTTACTATAAATTGCATTGTTGCCAATAATTGACATGTAGAATGGGACTCTATCTTTATTCTCTCTCGTCCAATGACTCAATTCTTCAAAAGATCTATCAGACTCTGGAGTCAATGATTTGTCTCTTTATTCTTCAATCTGAATCGATTCACAAGAATTTTTCCATTTTTCATATAACAAATACAGATTCGAGTCGTCATTAATCATTTGATATTTTATAGTATTTCAGTACGCATACCTTACCTATGTATATTATATAGGGTTATCCTTCACTCTTTCTGAAGTTTCAAGAGAAAGATTCCTTTACCACCGTAAGACAATCAACTCCATTTGTTAGAACAGCTTCCATTGAGTCTCTGCACCTATCCTTTTTGATTTTCGCTTTCCGAACCTTTCTTTATTTTCAGAAAACGGGATTTGGCTCAGAATTGCCCATTTTTGTTAATTCCAGGGTTTCTCTGAATTTGAAAGTTCTCACTTAGTAAGTTTCCCTACCAAGGCTCAATCCAATTAAGTCCGTAGCGTCTACCAATTTCGCCATATCCCCCTTTGAGATTAGGATCTCACTGTGATGTCCTTCCTACTTGTCTTTTATTTCTACCGGCACTATTGAATTTAGTAGAGACTTATTGCTATCTCGAAAAAGTCGTTTCTTATCTTTGCTTTTTGGTCCAAGCAAAAACTATTTTATCATTTATGTCTCTACAATTCAATATAAGTGGATCCATCCCATATATCTATCTATCCTCCTTCCGATCATTTTTCTATGTAATTTCCGTTACTTAAACGGTCGATTTTCGTCCTAAATTCCACCTTTCCGAATGAAAGCGGCGGCATGTCTCATTTGTTATAACTAAAAATTCCATTCAAAAATTAGAATTTGCAAGATAGATGATAGGGAAGAAAAGAGAGAAGGGTAATCAAAAGAATTTCAAATGTCGGTTGAATTCAAAAACAAAAAAATTATTGAATATTTATTCATTTCTTATTCAATAATCTATAATAGTATTGTGAGAAAGAAGTCGAAATTCGATAGGCCCAAATTAATCGTTATGTTCTATAAGATTTCAGATTTTTTGAAATTCTATAATTTTCTTGTTTTTGATTCATATTTATTATGAATAGCTCAGAATTTCAAAAAATCTGGCATTCTAATTAGTTAATAGCAAGCAAGGATTCTGAGAGTTTATTGAATTCCTAGGCGTGTCGAATTTCTCGTATGTCAGCCTACTTAGCTCAGAGGGTAGAGCATCGCATTTGTAATGCGATGGTCATTGGTTCGATTCCGATAGTAGGCTTTTCTCTCTTTCTTTTTTTTTGATTTTTCATCATTGAGAATGTCCTTTTGAAATCAAAGACTAGTGAAAAAAATGTCTTCCGCTTTTGCTAAAAGTCATCGATTTCTATTAGGTTATAGGAACTTCCAACTAGGACATAAAAAGATCCTTTTCTTTTCTATATAGAGAATATAAAGGAAAGAGCTGGATATTTCTTTATCCAATTCATCTCGTTATTCTTTAATAATACATTTGAGTCACTTTCATTTCATTTCTCATTTAGTTCAGTTTGAGTTTAGTTTTATTCTGTAAAATGAAATTTCATCAATAAGAGTGAAATATAAATAAGAGGAAGGAGTCTTTATGTCACGTTACCGAGGACCTTGTTTCAAAAAAATACGTCGGCTGGGGGCTTTACCGGGCCTAACTAATAAAAGTCCCAAAGACCGAAAGGATCGTAGAAACCAATCGGGGTCTTGGAAACAACCCCAATATCGTATTCGCCTAGAAGAAAAACAAAAATTGCGTTTTCATTATGGTCTTACAGAACGCCAATTGCTTAAATACGTTCGTATCGCCGGAAAGGCCAAAGGTCCGACAGGTCAGGTTTTACTACAATTACTCGAAATGCGCTTGGATAACATTCTTTTTCGATTGGGTATGGCTCCGACTATTCCGGGAGCTCGCCAATTAGTTAACCATCGACATATTTTAGTAAATGGTCGAATCGTAGACATACCAAGTTATCGTTGCAAACCCCGAGATACTATTACGGCAAAGGATGACGAAAAATCTAAAGTTCTAATTCAAAATTCTCTCGATTCCTCTCCTCACGAGGAATTACCA